GTGTGGAGCCTGAAATTAAAGGAATATCTTGATGTGATAAAATTTGTAAATACTTACCTACACTTTATATATAACAGAATTAAACTGTCCCTACAAGTATCAAAAACTTAAGTGCTTCTTACACTTACATATAAAGGTAAGCTAAAGAAAGCTAGCGGGTTCATACCCCGTTTATGGACAAAAAAAATTCCCCTTTTTAGTAAAAAAAACACCTATTAAAATATTATTTATAACCACACTAGTATTAAGAACAATCATCACTATGACAGCCAATTCCTGATTAGGAATTTGGATGGGTTTAGAAATTAATCTAATAAGATTTATTCCAATAATTTCTAAACAAAAAAATAATTTAAGTAGCATTAAATACTTTATCGTACAGGCAATTGCATCAATTACTTTATTGACATCATTTATTATTATAATAATAAAAATCTCTAATCAAGAGATAATTATTATTATAACAATAACTTTAAGAATTATACTAAAAATTGGAGCTGCCCCTTTACATTTTTGATTTCCAGAAGTAATAGAAAATTTAAGTTGAGAAAATTGTATTTTATTAATAACTTGACAAAAAATTGCCCCAATATCTGTTTTATCTTATCTACAACCAACACAAACTTATATAACAGTATTCATCATTACATCAGCAATTATTGGTGCAATAATAGGATTAAATCAAATTTCTTTACGTTTAGTAATAGCTTATTCATCAATTAACCATATTAGATGGATGTTGGCAAGAATCCAGTCCAATATAATAGTATGAACATATTATTTTATAATTTATTCATTACTCACTACAATTATCTCAATAATATTTAAAGCAAATAACATCAATTCAATCAATGAATTATTCACAAATAAAAATGAAAACAAAATTAATAAACTAAATATAATAATATCATTAATAAGATTAGCGGGAATACCTCCCTTATTAGGATTTTTACCAAAATGAATTCTAATTCAAGAAATAATACAAAAATCTATGTATTTAAGTATAATAATTTTAATTATATCATCAACAGTAACACTCTACTTCTATATAAAATTATTTCTATCAGGAAGAATAATAATATTTAAACAAAATAAATGAGTAAAAAATTTTTCATTATCAATATCAGACAAAACCGCCTTATATTTAAACACTTTATCCACTACAGGAATTATCTTATCAACCTTACTAATTATATAAGGACTTAAGTTAAAAAAACTAGTAACCTTCAAAGTTAAATATAAAAGAAATCTTTTAGACCTTAGTGAATAACCACTCCTTTAGAATTGCAGTCTAAAATCATTTATGAATATAAAGTCTAATAAGGAGAATTATCTATAAGATGATTTACAATCAACCGCTTTTATCAGCCACCTTATCACAAAATGATTATTTTCAACTAACCATAAAGATATTGGAACATTATACTTCGTATTCGGGTCATGAGCAGGTTTAATAGGTACAGCATTAAGTCTATTAATTCGAATAGAATTAAGAGCCCCGGGCCACCTTATTAACGATGATCAAATTTATAATGTAATTGTAACAGCACATGCTTTCATTATAATTTTCTTCATAGTTATACCCATCATAATTGGGGGATTTGGTAACTGGTTAGTACCATTAATAATTGGTGCACCTGATATAGCATTTCCCCGAATAAACAATATAAGATTTTGATTACTACCTCCCTCATTAACTCTACTCATCTCAAGTAGAATCATTGATATAGGAGTAGGAACAGGTTGAACAGTTTATCCACCTCTTGCAGGCCCGATTGCTCATAGAGGGCCTGCAGTAGATTTCGCTATTTTCTCATTACATCTGGCAGGAGTAAGATCTATTTTAGGTGCAATTAATTTTATTACTACTATAATTAATATAAAATCACCTGAAATAACAATAGATCAATTACCCCTTTTTACATGATCAGTAATAATTACGGCAATTCTATTATTACTTTCACTTCCAGTATTAGCAGGGGCCATTACTATACTACTAACAGATCGAAATCTAAACACATCATTTTTTGACCCCGCAGGAGGAGGTGACCCTATTCTTTATCAACATCTATTTTGATTCTTCGGGCACCCTGAAGTATATATTTTAATTCTACCAGGATTCGGAATAATTTCCCATATCATCAATCAAGAAAGAGGAAAAAATGAATCATTCGGCACATTGGGTATAATCTATGCTATACTATCAATCGGATTAATAGGATTCATTGTATGAGCACATCATATATTTACAGTCGGTATAGATGTAGACACTCGCGCATACTTTACTTCAGCCACAATAATCATTGCTGTTCCTACAGGAATTAAAGTATTTAGTTGATTAGCCACAATACACGGAACAAAATTTAAAATAACACCAGAAATCTGCTGAGCCTTAGGGTTTATTTTTTTATTTACAATTGGGGGGCTAACTGGACTCATTTTAGCTAATTCATCCATCGATATCATTCTACATGATACTTACTATGTAGTAGCACACTTCCATTACGTTTTATCCATAGGGGCCGTATTTGCAATCATAGGAGGAATAATTCAATGATACCCCCTAATTACAGGGATTTCATTAAATCAAACCATATTAAAAATACAATTTTTCACAATATTTGTAGGAGTAAATTTAACTTTTTTTCCCCAACATTTTCTTGGGTTAGCTGGAATACCACGACGGTACTCTGATTATCCAGATTGTTATACATCATGAAACATAATATCAAGAATTGGTTCAATTATTTCAATAGTGGGTGTAGTAATATTTATCTATATTTTATGAGAAAGAATAATCAGAAAACGATTAACTCTATTCAGATCAAATACTCATTCATCCATCGAATGATTACAAAATAATCCCCCTGCAGAACATAGATTTTCAGAACTACCAGTATTAGCTACATTCTAATATGGCAGAAAAGTGCAGTGAATTTAAGCTTCAAATATAAAGATTAACTTTTATTAGAATATGGCTACATGAAATAATATATCTTTTCAAGATTCTATATCACCTTTGATAGAACAATTAACATTTTTCCATGATCATACTATATCGGTTATTACATTAATTACATTAATGGTAAGATACATAATAACACAAATAGTTAAAAACCGAAAATCATTTCGATACTTAATAAGCGAGCATTTAATTGAAACCATTTGAACTATAATACCAGCTGTAGTATTAATCTTTATTGCTTTACCATCTCTACACCTACTCTATATAATTGATGATAACGAAGAAACTAGAATTACAATCAAAACAATCGGACGACAATGATATTGATCTTATGAATATTCAGATTTTCAAAAAATTGAATTCGATTCATTCATAATTACAGAACCAATAAATAAAAACTCATTTCGTCTGCTAGATGTAGATAATCGAACTATTTTACCAATTAACACCAGTATTCGAATTTTAACGTCAGCTTCAGACGTTCTACATTCATGAACAATTCCAAACTTGGGTATTAAAATTGATGCAACTCCTGGTCGCCTAAATCAAGGAGAATTTATGATCAAGCGACCCGGTCTTATATTCGGGCAATGTTCAGAAATTTGTGGAATTAATCACAGATTTATACCTATTACCATTGAAGCCATTAATATTCAATCTTTCATTAAATGAATCAAAAATACAATTTAAGAAATTAGTTAAATAAACATAACATTAAAATGTCAATTTAAAATAACCCAATATAGGTATTTCTTGCCATTAGATGGCTGAAAATTAAGCAATGGTCTCTTAAACCAAAACATAGTAAATAATACTTCTAATGAAACATGCCTCAAATAAGAAATATCTGATGATTATCCATACTTATTACTACTTCAATAAGAATTTTTATAAGTATAATATTATTATTTAATTCAAATATAAATTTACCTCAAAAAAAAATTTTAATTAAAAAAATTAAATCAATAAAGTGACAATGATAACAAACCTATTTTCAAACTTCGATCCATCCACCAGATTAATACTACCAATTAATTGAATAAGAATATGAATATTTATATTAGTAATTCCTTCAACATTCTGACTGATTAAAACACGACCTTACATTATCATAAATAACATCAGAAAAAAGCTGAATCAAGAATTCAGTATAATCAGTAATAACTCAAAAAGAACATTAATTTTTATTTCAATATTTATACTGATCACAACTAACAATTTTATAGGCCTATTTCCATATATTTTCACTAGAACTGCACATATATGCGTCACATTATCAATTGCAATACCCATATGAATAGGTATTAATATTTTCGGATGAACAAAAAAAACCAATCATATATTTGAACATTTAGTACCCATAGGTACACCACCAATTTTAATACCATTTATGGTATGTATTGAAACAATCAGAAGATTAATTCGACCCTGTACATTAGCTATTCGACTAGCAGCAAACATAATTGCAGGTCATCTACTATTAACATTATTAGGAAATACAGGAAGAATAATTAATGAATTATTATTAATAACAATACTAAGTGTACAAATAATACTGCTAATTCTAGAATCTGCTGTAGCCATCATCCAATCTTATGTATTCTCAGTACTAACTACACTATACTTTAGAGAAATTAACTAATGATAACAAAAAACTACAACCACCCATTTCACCTAGTAGAACATAGACCATGACCTTTAACGGGGGCCCTAGGAGGAATAGTAATAACCATTGGTTTAGCACAATGATTTCATAATACAAATATAACACTTATAATAATAGGTATAATCATCATTATTATAACAATATTCCAATGATGACGTGACGTAACACGTGAAAGAACATATCAAGGTCTACACACTAAAACAGTATCTAAAGGATTACGTTGAGGAATAATTTTATTTATTACATCAGAAGTACTATTTTTTATATCGTTCTTTTGAGCATTTTTCAATAGAAGTTTATCCCCTAACGTAGAATTAGGATTAATATGACCTCCTATAGGTATTGAACCATTTAACCCTTTAAATGTACCTTTATTAAATACAATCATTTTATTATCATCAGGAGTGACAATTACGTGAGCCCACCACACATTAATAGAAGCAAACGAAAGACAAGCTAATCAAAGATTATTGATAACTGTAATTTTAGGAATCTACTTTACTACTCTTCAAGCATACGAATATATTGAAGCCAAATTCACCATAGCAGACTCAATTTATGGTTCAACATTTTTTATAGCAACAGGATTCCATGGAATTCACGTAATTATTGGTACAACATTTTTATTAATCTGTTTAACACGACAAATAAATAAACATTTCTCATCTTATCATCACTTAGGATTTGAAGCAGCAGCCTGATATTGACACTTTGTAGATGTAGTATGATTATTTCTTTATGTATCAATTTATTGATGAGGTAATTATTTTCCTAGTATATAAGTACATTTGACTTCCAATCAAAAAGTTTGAAAATTCAAGGAAAATATTGATAACAATAATATATACAATTTTAATATCAAGCGTTATTCCCATAATAATAATCCTATTATCAAAAGTAATTTCAAAAAAAATAAATTACGACCAAGAAAAGTCATCACCATTTGAATGCGGGTTTAACCCACAAACACACGCACGACTTCCGTTCTCAATCCAATTCTTCTTAATTAGAATATTATTCCTAATTTTTGATATCGAAATCGCTTTAATTCTACCTTTAATTCCAATTATAAAAACATCAAATATTTTATATTGATGAATATCAACAAGAATATTCATTATAATCTTATTAAGAGGACTATATTATGAATGAAATCAAGGAATATTAAAATGAGCCATATAGGGTAATAGTTAAAAATAACATTTGAATTGCAATCAAAAAGTATTGATAAATCAATTTACCTTAATAAGAAGCTATAAGCAGTCAGTTTCGACCTGAAAGAAAGGTAAATCTACCCTTATTAAATTAACTGAAGCCAAAAAGAGGCATATTATTGTTAATAATACCAATGAAAGAAAATTCCAGTTAAAGAAATATTGTGCCAATACTAAAGCTGCTAACTTTAAGTAATAGCGGTTTAACTCCGTTAATATTTCTATTTAAGTAGTTTAAATAAAACATTACAGTTTCATTGTAAATATAATATCAATATTCTTAAATATTCAAGGGATAATTATATCCTCCTTTGTATCTTCAGCACAATACTCTAATGAGCTACTTAAATAAATAAACAAAAAAAATAAAACAAAAAAAAAAGAAAATAGCATAATATAACTTTTAAACCGATAATCAAATAAATACAGATAATTTTGAATAAAAAAAAAAAGAAAATTATATAAACCTTGAGCACCATAATATTCTAATCAACCATAATCTATGAAAGAAACATAATAATCCCCGCTAACCAAAAAATTATAAGTAAGAACCCTAGTTCTAATAATAGGCATAAACCATATAGAACCAAAATAATGCTTAATAAAAAAAAAATTAAAAATAGACTTAGTTAACATAAAGGAATTAAGTATATACCCAACATATAAACCCAATAAAATCACTAATAAAGTCAATAATTTTAAACTTAAAGGCAAATAAATAATACTAGGAATAGGAAATATTAATCAAGACAAAAAAGAACCCCCAACAATAGTAAAAATCACTAAAAAAAACATACCGTAATACATATCAACTCCAACATTAATAAAATTTCGCAAAACAGAAAAAGAGAAAGGCTTAATTAATGAATAATAAAATAAACGAAATGAATATATTGCAGTAAGACCAGTAGAAAAAAAAAACATAAAAAAAATTAAAAAATTTAAACTTTCATTAGAACAAAAATCTAAAATTAAATCTTTAGAATAAAAACCAGACAAAAATGGAAATCCTGAAAGACTTAAATTAGAAATATTAAAACAAGAAGAAACATAAGGTATAGAAAATGTCAATGAACCTATAAAACGAATATCCTGATAATCACCCAAATTATGAATATAACAACCAGCACACAAAAAAAGTAAAGATTTAAATAAAGCATGAGATAAAAGATGAAAAAATCTTAATAAAGGGTAACCCATTGATAAAATACCCATTATTAAACCTAATTGTCTTAATGTAGATAAAGCAATAACCCTTTTTAAATCAAATTCATAATTAGCCGCAAGAGCAGCTATCATTATTGTTAAACACCCAAAAAATATTAAAACATAAATAGTGCCTCCAACAAAAAGAATAGGGCTAAAACGAATTAATAAATAAACCCCTGCAGTAACCAAAGTAGAAGAATGTACCAAAGCAGAGACGGGGGTAGGAGCTGCCATTGCAGCAGGCAACCAAGCTGAAAAAGGAATCTGAGCACTCCTTGTCATTGCAGCTAACATTACTATAAAACAAACTAAACTACAGTCATACGAATGCAAAAAATAATCATAATAATAAATATAATTTCAACTACCATAATTCAAAAGCCAAGAAACAGATAATAAAATAAGTACATCGCCTACACGATTACTATAAGCAGTTAACAACCCTGCATTTGCAGACTTATTGTTCTGATAATAAATTACTAAACAGTAAGAAACCAACCCAAGACCATCCCAGCCCAATAAAATTCTAATTAAGTTAGGACTAATAATTAAGAACATTATTGAAACAACAAATAAAAAAACCAGTAAAACAAAACGATTAATATTTAAATCCCCATGTATATAATCATTACTATAATATATAACTAAAGAAGAAATAATTAAAACAAAACTTATAAAAAGTAAAGACATTCAATCCAAAATAACACCTATCAAAACAAAAGAAGAATTCAAGGAATAAATTTCTCATTCTAATATAACAGAATAATCAAAAAAAATAAAAGATAATCTAATAAATAAACATAAAAAGCCAAACAAAAAAAAAAAAAAAGAAAATAAATAAAATAAATTAATCATATAGAGCTCAAGGTAAATTATTACATCATTAAATCCACAAATTAATATTTTAAATAAACTACTCAAGCTAAAAATAATAACAACAAAGGAAAAAAATATTTAAAGGCAATCAATGTAAAAACAATAAATGAAATTCCATAAAATAACAAGATGACATAGTATACACACCAGAAAAAGGAGCACCGTGTTGACTGGCACTATAAATATATAATCTATAGACACATCCAAAAAAAGACATAAAAAAAAGGAAAAACATTAAATAAGAAGAATAACTAATCAATCTATTAAAAAGACCAATCTCACCCATCAAATTAAGGCTGGGAGGGGCCGACATATTTCCTACAGTTAATAAAAATCATCATAAAGTCATTCTAGGCATAAAAGAAATAAAACCTTTATTTAAAATAAATAAACGTCTACCTAAACGTTCATAAGAAATATTAGATAAACAAAATAAACCAGAAGAACAAAGCCCATGGCCAATTATTAAAAAAATAGAACCATAAAGACCTCAAACATTTATAGTAAAAAGACCCCCAATAATCAAACTTATATGAGCAATTGAAGAATAAGCAATCAATATTTTAATATCTAATTGACGTAAACAAATTAAACTAACAAAAACACCACCAAACAAGGAAAACAAGACAATAAAAAAATTAAAATCTAAAGAAAAAAAAGAAATACATTTAAACACACGAATAAGACCATAACCACCAAGTTTAAGCAAAACCCCTGCTAAAATCATTGAACCAGAAACAGGAGCCTCTACATGTGCCTTAGGCAACCATAAATGAAATATATAAACAGGGAACTTCACTAAAAAGGCTATCACCATACCAAAATAGAAATAAATACTAAAACAAGAATCACGTAAAATAAAATAACATAAACCCCCCAAATAACTATCCAATCATAAAATAGAAGATAATAAAGGTAAAGAAGCTAACAAAGTATAAATAATTAAATATAAAGCCGCTCTAATACGCTCTGGTTGATACCCCCATCCCAAAATCAATATAAGAGTAGGGATTAAGCTAAATTCAAAAAATAAATAAAAATTAAATAATCTAAGTCTACAAAAAGTACAATACAAAGAAAACATCAAAATCAAAACCATAAATAAATATAAATTAGGAAAATAAAAACTAAACCTAATACTAAGACTAGATATAATTATTAAAGAACAAATCCAAAATCTTAATAAAACTATTAATCAAGACAAATAATCTAATCCAAAATTAAATCTTAAATTAACAAAAAAAAAAGTAAAATCACCAAAAAAAATAAACAATAAAGAAAAAAAAAAAAATCAAAATTGAACTAATCATCAAGACGACATTAAAGATAAAGGAATCACTAACAATAATCCAAATAAAAATATTAACATATAAAAACAAAAGATCTAAAAACATAATCATTACCCTCAGAACGAATCATTCCAACGAGAACTGATAAACCTAAAGCACCCTCACAAACAGAAAAAATCAAATAAATTACCAAAAAAGAATTTAAATAACCATAAATTTCTAACAACAAAAAAACAAGAAAAAAAACTCTCAATACCATATATTCTAATCTCAACAAAACCAATAATAAGTGTTTACGAACTGAACAAAAAACATATAAACCTCTATAAAAAATAAATAAAAAAAAAAAAAATATTAAAAAAATAAGTTTTAATAGTTTAAAATAAAACATTGGTTTTGTAAACCAAAATTGAAAAAAAGATTCTTAAAACTTCAGAGGAAGGAAAATCCCTATCTTTAAAACCCAAATTTAATATTTTAGTCAAACTACCCCCTGATTGAAACTAATTATAATTACATCAATAATGATAAACTCAATTTTTATACACACAAAACAACCCATAAATATAATCATCATCACATTAATACAAACAACAATAATAATATACATAATAAGAATAAAATCCCTATCATCATGATTCAACTACTTATTAATAATCATTTTTGTCGGAGGAATAATAGTACTATTCATTTACATTACAAGAGTAGCACCAAATGAAAAAACTAAAATCAGAAAAAAAATAATTCCAACATTCATAATGATAACAATAATTACCTTAATATTAAACAACGAAAGAATAATCAACGAAAAAACTTCATTAATAATAAATATTAATGAAAACACAACATATCAAATTATACTAAACAAAATATTTAATAAACCCATATATTACTTATCCATCACTATAATAATATACCTATTTATTGCACTAATTGCAGTAAGTAAAATCACTAATCTAACAAAAGGACCCCTACGAAAAAGCAACTAATGAATAAACCATTACGAAAAACCCATCCAATCATTAAGATCATTAACAACTCATTAATTGATTTACCCACACCTTTAAACATTTCAATATGATGAAATTTTGGGTCAATACTAGGCCTATGTCTTATAATACAAATCATCACAGGATTATTTCTAACTATACATTACACAGCAGATATTGAAAGTGCATTTAAAAGAACAATACATATTTGTCGTGATGTAAACAACGGATGATTAATACGAACCTTACATATAAACGGAGCATCAATATTCTTTATCTGTATATACCTGCACGTAGGACGAGGCCTATACTATAGATCCTTCATATTAAAAGAAACATGATTAGTAGGAGTAGCTATTATATTTTTAACAATAGCCACAGCCTTTATTGGATATGTATTACCATGAGGACAAATGTCATTTTGAGGGGCTACAGTAATTACAAACTTACTATCAGCAATCCCATATATTGGAGAAACAATAGTACAATGATTGTGAGGAGGATTTGCAGTTGAAAACCCAACACTATCACGATTTTTTTCTCTACATTTCATTTTACCGTTTATTATCCTAATTATAGTAATAATCCATCTAATATTTTTGCACCAAAGAGGATCAAATAACCCCTTAGGGGTTAATAGAAACCTAGAAAAAATCCCATTTCATCCATTCTTTTCATTTAAAGACTCTATTACTATAATAATAATAATTATAACTTTAATGATAATTTCAATACAACAACCATACATATTAGGAGACCCAGACAACTTTATCCCGGCTAACCCAATAATAACCCCTCCTCATATTCAACCAGAATGATACTTTTTATTTGCATACGCCATTTTACGATCAATTCCCAATAAATTAGGGGGTGTATTAGCCTTATTTATATCTATTATAATCACCATAATCATGCCATTCTATAATAAAGCTAAATTCCAAGGAATACAATTCTATCCAATAAATCAAATATTATTCTGAACCATAACTACTACAGTAATTATACTCACATGAATTGGTAAACAACCAGTAGAAGAACCTTATATTAAGACAGGTCAAATACTAACAATAATTTACTTCTCATACTTTATTATAACCCCATGAGTATCAAAAACCTGAGATAAAATAATCAATTAAGTTAATAAGCTAACAGCATGTGTCTTGAAAACACAAATTAGAAGTTAAAACCTTCTATTAACTTAGAATAACTTATTTTAACATAAATAAATATAAAAATTCAATTACTAAAAACCAAACAAACAAAATATAAACAAAAAATAACATTTATTTTTCTAATTTCTTTAAAAATAAAAAAGACCTTTCAGAAGAAAAATTATAATAAATATAATTAGAAAAATAAAAAGTAAATTGTTACTTAATAAACAATTTAATTGCATATTTATTTTTAATTTCTTTAAAAAATAAAAAAAAATCCTTGCTCCAAAAAAAAAAACAACAAATAATTTAGAGAAACAGGCAAAAAACCTTTCCAAGCCAGATACATCAATTTATCATAACGAAAACGAGGTAAAGTACCACAAACCCATAAAAACGAAAAAGAAAAAAATAATAATTTAAACATAAATAATAAAGAATTAAATTCTCCACCCCAAAAAAATAAAACAATTAAAAATCTCATAAAAATAATTATAGAATACTCTGCTAAAAAAATTAAAGCAAATAATGATCCCCCATACTCAACATTAAAGCCAGAAACTAATTCTGACCCACCTTCAGCAAAATCAAAAGGAGTACGATTAGTCTCAGCTAAGCAAGAACAATAAAAACAAAGAAATAACGGAAAGCAAAATAAAACAAAATAAAAATTATAATAACAAAAATAATTAAAATCATAACAACCAATTAAAATAAAAACAGATAATATAATTAAAGACAATCTTACTTCATAAGAAATAGCCTGAGCTACAGAACGTAAAGCACCCAATAAAGAATAATTAGAATTTGAAGATCAACCAGCAATTATTAATCCATAAACCCCTAAACCCAATAAACATAAAAGAAACATAAATCCCAAAGAAAAACTACAAAAGAATCTAATATAAAGAAAAATTAACCAAACAAATAAAACCAAAAATAAACTAAAGACAGGAGAAAAATCATAATAAATATAATTAGAAAAATAAGTAGAAAATTGCTCCTCAGTAAATAATTTAATTGCATCGCCAAAGGGTTGTAAAACACCTAAAATACCCACCTTATTAGAACCCCTTCGAAATTGAATATAACCAAGAACCTTTAGTTCCAACAACGTAAGAAAAGCAACTCTTAATAAAACAGTTAAAATAATTAAAAAAAAATTCAAAATAAACAAAAAAAAATCAAAAAAAAAAATTACTAATTGTAAATTATACATATTTAGATCCTAAATCTAACGCACTTTTCTGCCAAAATAGTTAATAATAATCAAAAAAAAAATAAAATAATTAAAATTAACGGTCCTTTCGTACTAGAAAATTTAAAAAATAACTTAAGATAGAAACCAACCTGGCTCACACCGGTCTGAACTCAGATCATGTAAGATTTTAATGGTCGAACAGACCAATAATTTAAGCTTCTACACCCAAATAATAATCTTAATCCAACATCGAGGTCACAATCTATTTTATCAATAAGAACTCTCAAAAATAATTGCGCTGTTATCCCTAAGGTAATTATATCTCAACATCAATAATAAAAGATCATAAAAAACATAAATCAATGAAAAAAAAAATAAATGAATAGTTTATCAATTATTCACATCACCCCAACAAAACTATATCCAAAAATCTATAAAAGAAAAGACCCCAAATCATAAAAAATAGATAAATAAAACTCTATAGGGTCTTATCGTCCTAAAATAATATTTCAGCTTTTTTACTAAAAAATAAAATTCTATATATTAAACAGAGACAGAATGTTTCTCGTCAAACCTTTCATTCCAGTTTACAATTAATAAACTAATGATTATGCTACCTTTGCACAGTCAAAATACCGCGGCTCTTTAAAAATCAGTGAGCAGGCCCAACCTATAATAAACACTAAAGGAGATGTTTTTGATAAACAGGCGGAAACATTAAAAACTTGCCGAATTACTTAAATTAAAATTAAAATAAATAAATTAAAAACAAATAAATATACTAATTCCATCATAATTAATTAACAAAAAAAATTAAAGTTAATATTCCAATAAAAAAAATTAAATAAAATAAAAAATAATTAAAACAACAAATATACTAAAACGCAAATAAAACAAAGGCTGGTTTCAAGCCTATAAACTTGTTAAAAAAAAATAAAATTATAAAACAATTAAGAGCTTAACCCCTTAAAATTAAAAGAGAATTAAAAATTAAATAAATTTAAATAAATTAAATTAAAAAAACCCTTAAAATTAAATTTAATTCTCAGAAAACTAGATATATTAAGAAACGAATAGCATTTCACTACCATTATAAAATAAAAAATAACTATAAAACGTTAAAAATCACATTAAAATAAATCCTCACAATTCGAGAAAAATTTATAAAAAAAAATTATTAAATAAACCCTGATACAAAAGGTAAAATAAATAAAAATTCTTTAACAAAAAGAAACAAAATCATTTACATTAAAATTAAACTATAATTAAAAAAAGAATTTAAAAAAAATATTACTAAACCTATAAAAAATAAAAATAATTAATTAAAAAATAAAATAAACAAAAAAAAATAATTATATAATAATAATCAGAGCTTTTTGAATCACACAAAAAAATTTTTCAATGTAAAAGAAAACAATATTTTATTAAACCCTGATAATCCAGATTCACTTTCCAGTAAATCTACTTTGTTACGACTTATCTCAAATAAATGAGAGCGACGGGCGATATGTACACAATTCAGAACTAATTCGGAAATAGAAATTACTAAAACCTACTAATAAATCCACCTTCAATATAAAATTTAAATTAAATATCCATTTAAATTATATTATTGTAACCCATTTAAAACTTTATAATAAGCTGCACCTTGACCTGAAATAAATTTTAATTAAAAAACAAGAAAATATTATCCATAAATATTCTTATAACGGAAATATACAAACAAATATATAAAGTAAAGCCAATCGTGTAATATCATTTACATAACAGGTTCCTCTAAAAAGATAAAATGCCGCCAAATTTTTTAGATTTCAAATACAAAAAATACTACCCTGGAAAAAAAAATAATCTAAAATAATAGGGTATCTAATCCTAGTTTAAAAAATAGCTTTTACAGAAAATAAAATAAAAGACAAATAAATAAAAATGATATTCCACCAAACATTAATTAAATAAATAACAACAAAAAAAAAACACTGCCACCAAAAAATTTAATCTTGAAAATAACGTATAACCGCGGCTGCTGGCACGACATTTGCCCTTCCTATAAAAAATTGCTAAATCCAACATAAATTGATATTTAATAATAAATACTACAAAAAAAGATATCTAATAAATAATTAAGTATATAAAACATACTAAAAAAATAAAAATAAGCAAGAATAAAACTTTAAAGCAAAAAAAAAATAAAATATAAAAAAAAAGATAAACTTTAAATAAAACACAATAATTTAAGAAAATTATAATATAAAATAAATACAAATACATAAATACTAAATAAAAGTAAAAAACTCCAAAAGAAAAAAAATCAAAAAAAAAAAAAAGGATTTTCCCCCCCTAGCCAACCTTAATTCCAATCTAAAGCATGCCACCTAGCCTTAAAAAGGAAAAAAAATTTAACTCACAAAAAAAAAAACAAAAAATAAAAAGAAAAATAAAAGAGAAAAAACCCCCATATATAAAAAAAAGAAATAATAAAATCCTAATTTACAAAAAAGTAAGGTAATATATAAAATGCTCACACTTTCCTAAAAGAAAAAAGTGTGAGCAATTAACTTGATCAAAAAGAATTAAGTTAATTAATAGTGAAACTTTACTTACATGACTGCATTTAACGCCACCTATCTGTAGTTGGCTCACACTTTCCTAAAAGAAAAAAGTGTGAGCAATTAACTTGATCAAAAAGAATTAAGTTAATTAATAGTGAAACTTTACTTACATGACTGCATTTAACGCCACCTATCTGTAGTTGGCTCACACTTTCCTAAAAGAAAAAAGTGTGAGCAATTAACTTGATCAAAAAGAATTAAGTTAATTAATAGTGAAACTTTACTTACATGACTGCATTTAACGCCACCTATCTGTAGTTGGCTCACACTTTCCTAAAAGAAAAAA